TCTTAGTTATTGGTGGGGGTTCGGTCCGTTAGCTGGTATTTGTTTAGTCATTCAGATAGTAACTGGCGTTTTTTTAGCTATGCATCACACACCTCATGTGGATCTAGCTTTCAACAGCGTAGAACACATTATGAGAGATGTTGAAGGGGGTTGGTTGCTCCGTTATATGCATGCTAATGGGGCAAGTATGTTTCTCATTGTGGTTCACCTTCATATTTTTCGCGGTCTATATCATGCGAGTTATAGCAGTCCTAGGGAATTTGTTCGGTGTCTCGGAGTTGTAATCTTCCTATTAATGATTGTGACAGCTTTTACAGGATACGTACTACCTTGGGGTCAGATGAGCTTTTGGGGAGCTACAGTAATTACAAGCTTAGCTAGCGCCATACCTGTAGTAGGGGATACCATAGTTACTTGGCTTTGGGGCGGTTTCTCCGTGGACAATGCCACCTTAAATCGTTTTTTTAGTCTTCATCATTTACTCCCCTTTATTTTAGTAGGCGCCAGTCTTCTTCATCTGGCCGCATTGCATCAATATGGATCAAATAATCCATTGGGTGTACATTCAGAGATGGATAAAATTTCTTTTTACCCTTATTTTTATGTAAAGGATCTAGTAGGTTGGGTAGCTTTTACTATCTTTTCTTCCATTTGGATTTTTTATGCTCCTAATGTTTTGGGGCATCCCGACAATTATATACCTGCTAATCCGATGCCCACCCCGCCTCATATTGTGCCGGAATGGTATTTCCTACCGATCCATGCCATTCTTCGTAGTATACCTGACAAATCGGGAGGTGTAGCCGCAATAGCACCTGTTTTTATATGTCTGTTGGCTTTACCTTTTTTTAAAAGTATGTATGTGCGTAGTTCAAGTTTTCGCCCTATTCACCAAGGAATATTTTGGTTGCTTTTGGCGGATTGCTTACTACTAGGTTGGATCGGATGTCAACCTGTGGAGGCACCATTTGTTACTATTGGACAAATTTCTCCTTTAGTTTTCTTCTTATTCTTTGCCATAACGCCCATTCCGGGACAAGTTGGAAGAGGAATTCCTAATTCTTACACGGATGAGACCGATCACATCTGATCAGTGAAAAATTCTGACACCAATCATTTACGAGTGAGTATTACACCAAGAATTAATTGACAAGCGGATGAGTTTTCTAGTTGGCTATGTTGATATAGCTTAGATAGGGTTCACTCTATATTTTTTTTGTTATGTTTTGTGCTTTGCTTTAACTATATATCGTCGTTCTTTTTTTATTGCTAGCTGTCACTGGGCTTCCAACCTAAGAAGCCGCTCTACATGAAGGGTCCAGCATGGCGGTCATGAAACGTCTACCCGGGCGCGGACCAAATTCCGTAGGTGATGGAAGAACCGCTCTTTTTACATCTACCTTGAAAGGATGGCCTTCGAGGAGATGCTTAAGTTACCTTAAACCATTCTTCTGTCAGTCCCTGTCTGTCTCCCGGGATCTAAATGGGCTATCCGGGCATGACCACCGAGAGGAAAATCTTGCCGGATCTATCGTTCTACAAGAAGGGACTTTTGGTTTGTTTTCAACAAGTTGCGTATGTCCTATTTTGTACGTTTGCTTGTTGGTTGCTTTGGTGGTCCTATATGCTTAACACACGTGAGTTGCCTCTTGCCTTGTACTTTCCATTTCCGCGGTTTATTTCTTTTGATCCTTTCACTAGGATGAATTTAGTAATAGGCTTGCAAGTGATCTGGTTCGTGCTTTCTCTGGTTGATGAGTGGTCCCCTGGCCAGTAGTAGAAGGGGATCTTGCTTGGTCTTCTATCTTATCTTTTAGCCGCCGATTTCCTCAGGATGGAAACCTGCACGGGGGGAATCGACAAGGTGCCTCCCAGGCGGATCGAATCACTCTCTCTTCCAACCTTTCTGACGGTGGCATGAGCTACCATGTTATCCGGTCAGATGGCTCAGTCCCTGGCTTTCGTTAGACTTCATTAGCTTTCATTAGATAACTTACGACCCGGAAAGAAAGCACTTAATAGAATATATCTCCTAAGTCCTATCTTTCGAAATTAATCAATCAATGAATTCAATCTCTTTGATTGATATAGCGAAAAGTTAGAGCTGAGAGGACGCACCCATTCCAGAATCCACTTTAATCAAGTCCTTTTCAAAGGGCATCCTCCTTTCGCTTGTATTTTCATAAAGAAAGTGTATATTTCTTTTTATCGGAGCTGAGGTTGGACCTAGAACAAAATGTCGGTTCGATTCCGGCCGGTTCATATGTGAAGATCATACTTGCGCTATGCTATGATCTTTTTTCCTAAAAAAAAAGGGTGGAAACGACATGCAAAGAAGTTACGATATGCCTTGTTCGATTCAACATCTCATTAAAAAAAAATGAGGTTTATGCTTTTTATCAAAAACGACAAAGCGACTTTCCCATCACAGAAGTCGATATTCTGGCCATTCAAAACGCCCTTTTAAACGGAAGTTCAAAATTTAGCATTTTGAGAGAACAGAACTGTTACCATCCTGGTTTTAATGTGCCCTTGCTTTCGCTTGAACTCGAACTCGCTGATGAATTTATTATTGGTACGCTTGGTGGTATATTAATGAAAGCATTCGGACAATCTTCATTTTTTCAAATAATTGTTTTAGTTCTTCCCGTGAGGATAGAGAACTTTCTCATTATTTTGATACGGTTGGAAAAAAGTAGATACTCTTCTTAGAATTGATTTATCCGAATCTATAACCACATTCTCTCGTTCTCGACTTTTATACAAAGTGAAATCGGTTATTAAGGTAAGGATGGATGAGTTTCTTAAGAAATGAATATCTTAATTTTTTTGATCTACCAATTTTAGATGGTTGGGGGAAAGACTGGTCCATAAAGACAGGAATTCCTCCCGTTGTCTTCATAGCCTCTGAATTTTTGAATATATTTTTGGATGACTTGGATCGCGAGTTGGAAGTCTAGTTCCCTAATAGGAAATATGCCGGCTTCGACGATGAGATCCTTGTACCCATTTTTAAGGAATAAGAAAATCCCTTTAGATTTAGAATAGAATCCTTTACAGATATTTAAAAGGAATTGGATTTAGTTGGCAACTTCGACCGCGCAGTTCCAGGGGGGGAGCCCATCCTCTGCTTGGGAGGCTTGCTTTTCTCAAGAAAGAGGGCTTTATACAAATAGAGTTCCAATGAAAAAGAACTGTTGGTTGATTGGGGGAATTAGGGTTGGGCAGTAGCCCTATCTGCTCCCGAAAGAAGAGAGTAGCCAAAGCACGACGCGAAGGCGAGGACCCCACGATATAGGGGAGGTGGGGAAGTGGGAAAGAGGGTTCCTCACCAACTCTTTTGGAAGGTTCTTTTACATCTAGTGAATTAGGTTATTTACGGGAAGAAATGGGTTCTTTTCGAATTTGATTGTCTTCTTCAAAGAAAGACTGTGGTTCATCATTTATTCATTGGAAGGGGATATATTTACGCTTCAGTCAATAAGAAAGAACTATCCTATTCTAGTTAAAAAAAAAGTAGCTCTAACGTGATGAATGGCAAACCAACATCTCAACAAACTATCTCCTTCAAAAAGATGGTTTACATTATTCTATAATGTGATAAAATAAGGTCATGTCAGTTCCTCTCTCTCTTTCATTCCTGATAAGGAAGAGCAAACGATCTTATTCTACGACTGGAAAATAATCTTATTACCGGCAAGACAAGCCAAGTCCCTCTATTCCTGACCCACCTTTCTAAAAACTCTAAAGCAGGAAGAGAGTAGGCCTTGGACCTTCCTATATCTATTTCCTCTTCTTTCTTTTGACTGTTGAGTTGATAATGCCTTTCACCTTTTTTGAATGTACGAGCTAGATAGTGGTTTCTGAAATCACTGTAAAGGAAACCATTCCCTTCAATAAGAAAAACGGTTTCTATGACCAAGTTGATATATGAAAAAGTTTATTTTGGGTCCTTATTTAAGAGTAGGTAGGTGAAATGAGTTTTTTTTTTCAGTGATGTCTTTAGCCTTTGAGAAAGGGAGGCAAGGAAGCTAGCCTATGTGGAATGGAAGAAAGAAGTCAAGCCCGTAAAGCAGAAAAAAAGAATAGGTTTGATTCACTGGAACAAGAAATTTACTCTCAAACTACCTGTCCATATACTCCAAAAGAAGACTGGAGTAGCTGAGCGGAAAAGAAGAGTTTGAAAAAGTAGTGACTCTTTCAACACAAGAAGCTGTAAAGAGTATTAAATTTATTAGTCTTCGATTAACAAACTATGGAAAGGGAAAGTGACAGCATAGCCCTAACCTCTTGTTTAATAGCTTTTTTCAGTAGTGCTCAACACCAAGGGGTTTCTTTCGCTTCTTTTTTCAAAGTGCACTGAACTGGCAAAGAGAATAAATGTAGGCAGCGGGTGTACTCGAGCTCGGTAAGCCAATAAAGAAGGTAGGTGGGCTCAGAGCATAAGTCTATGTAACGCTAGGAGCATAACTCTATAGCTAGGAGCTTTCTTTCCTTCTTCCCGCAGTTACGCTTTCAGTGCAGTCTACGGTCTCCCCACCGAAAGTCGGATATAACTGTATTCCCTGTTTTCCTTGGGCGTGAGAAGTGAATCAGGGACTTGCCATGGATACGAGTGAAACGAAGGCACAGGCCCTTGTTCTCTAGAAATTTTTCGGATCCTACGTTGATTGGCTTAAAGTTAAAAATAACGTATTCTATCAGCCTCTGGAAGTTCCATTTTTGATCCGCCTTTTAGATCTTATATGCTTGATTATGCCTTTTGAGTGCCTAAAGACAGGTGAACGGATTCAAGGGAGAGTTGAAAGCGCTTACTAGTGAGTGAGGTGAGTGAAGTGCCCTCCTTCTATCTTACAGGTAGTGGTAGTGTAGCAGGGCTGTTTCCCTGGATGAGGTAGTTTCCGCAGGTTATATTCTATTACGCAGCCACCCACCTATTCGTGATAGGTGAACGAGTCACCTAGGTTAAATACTTCTTAATGCTCTTTCATAGAGGACCCTGGCTTCCATTTCTCTATACGTAAGGTATACCCCTGTAACAGGATACTATGGTACACTGCGCAAATTCGTCGACATCCGGCATCTCAGTTTGTACCTTTTAGAAGGGATTACAGTCGCTAAATTAAAAAGTTTGCCCTTCGATCGCGGTATTACCATCTGATGCAGTCCAACTTATCCCTGCTAACCTACAACTAAAGCACCAACTGCGCTTATTCTGCCTCTATCATCTACGTCAATTTCTTCTTCAATAGATTCCCTCACTTCTGGCCCGAGAGAAAGTAGGCCAAAAACGTGGGATGTAAAAAAAGGTGTATTCTAGGGCCAGGTGATGTCAGGTATACAGGATGAGTATCACAGTCCCCACAGCCTCCACGCGAGAACGCATCCCCTTTTCCGTGATGATGCTTTGTTAATCCTTTACTGGAAGTCTGCTTTTAAGAAAACCCTGCATAGAATAGGTCACATAAAGTGAAGGCTGGTACCCGAATCAATCCACCATGCATAAGTAGATAAGTAAAAAAAAGCAACTTTTCAGAAACAAGGGCATAGTGATTGCCTTCCTTCACTCCTTAAAAAACCGAAGCTTTGAACTAAATATCGTACAATCCTTTTTTATAGTTGCAAAGCATAGCGAGAGAAAAAGAACAAGAAAGTTGACCGTGACGGTCGTAGCTCTATCAAGTAGGTACGCTAAACACTCATAGACCGGTATCGTATAATATATATATATATATAATATATATTATTATAAAAGTCGCGGTGGAATCCATTGCGATCTTGGGCATCGCCAAAGAAGGGTGTTCTCAGCGCCTATGCTTAACACGGCTCCCATGATAGTAGCAGAAAACGAGTTGTGCTGGTGATGTGATCGGACCATTTCCCCCCGGGAAATACGGTCACAAGTTCATACTTTCTTTTTTACTAGTAATTTTTTACTATAGTAAGTCAAGATCAGAGCAGGCACAACGACGCAATTCTCAGGGGCGTGTCTGGTGCTATCGTATATAAGAGAAAGGTTGGGTTGCATTTAGGAAGGATCTTTCTCTTTAACTAGAAATATCTTAAGATAAGAAAGCGTAAAAAAGAAAGGTTTTGATTCGACCTGATTAAACAAAGAAAAAAAAGCTTTCTCCGCGTCAGGCTGTTGATGTAGTTGCTTGTACTTTTAATTTTATGTCATATTTAGTTGGTGTTCAGTCTACCGCAGCTTGTGTAGCCTATGCGAAGCAAGCCTACATAGGATACAAAATAGAAAAAGAGCGTGACTTAGCTCAAACAATGCCCAAAAGTCCCATGTCTTTCTTGGTTGGATCAACCAGATTTCCGACAAGTCTTTCTGTTATAGCAAGAAGCGGAACTACAAGTGAATTTTAATCATTATGTATAACCAACTTATACTTTATGAGAACCCCACTCCGAGTGATTTAAATTTTATGATAGATGATGAAAATATGTCTTTCTCGTCAAGTACCTCTTCAACTAGGTCGGACGCGCAAAGCGCTCCACCTGAGTGTGAGCGGATATTTGAGGCACTCTGTTCGGAATACACCAAGTGGGTGGTGAGAGCCAATAAGCAATTACCCCCAGAATGGAACATGCCGGACCTTGTTCAGACAGTGATGGGGGAGGAAGCGATTCACATGCCAAGCTTTCTGACGGATTCATACTATGATATAATGTTACATGGGTCGAATAGTTGGTTATGTCAGGAAATTTTTAAGTTTCTTGATCTAATCAACTATGTCTTCTAGTTTTGTCATATGCATGCCAGAAAGATGCTATTTGCTGCTATTCCATCTATTTGTGCATTAAGTTCGAAGAATATGCTACCTCTGAACGGAAGGGCCCCCGTTATGTAGTTTTTTTTCGCTGAATAAATGAGAGAGAGAGGGCGGGTGGGTCTCTTCTCATTGGGCCCGCTAGGATTATTGAGTGGCGCACACCAGTGAGGTTTTATTTCCTTGTTGGGTGTAGCGGGTATCTCGATGTCAAGGCAGGGAATGGAATGTTTTGAGGCTAATAGGGCCTTTGGTGCCTTGCGAAGAGAAAGACCTTGAGTCTAAAACCATAGTATGGAAGGGGTCCAACGATCTTCTTTGGTTTGGCGCCTAGAGATGGGTTTGGGTGGAGGTGGAGTTTTGAAGGTTTTTCGGGGTGCCCTGGTTGTGATAAAAGGGAAGTTGATTAACGGTCTCTACCATCTTCAGGGAAGCACTATTCTTGGTAGTGCTAATGTGTCATCTACAGTAGATTCAGATGCTGCTTCTACCCAGTTATGGCATATGTGTATCGGGCATATGAGTGAGAGGGGCAAGGGGAAAGAGTGGGTGGCCCCTTACGCGCTTTTTTAGGAGGAGTCCCGTGTAGTTGGATGGAAGGGAAGGGACTGTCTTGTATCCGCTCTAATCCTTGACGCTCTTAATGTCCAGATAAAGGTTTCCGAGCTACTAAGAACCTAACAGAACTTTTTAAAAGAGAGTTTCTTTTTCACACAATTGTTTTTCGGTTGGATCGAGGTCCACTTCTGGAACCCCACCCGCATTAGTAGAGGCGCTTATTTACTACTCTACTGAGTTGGCCTTATCTTCTGCCACCGAGCCTGTGTTACTAATTCCCCTTCTTGGCTTGATAGTGAAGGTAGTGGTAGTCAAGCATGTCTGTGGCTAGAGGAGAAAAGCATCAGGACTATAATGAGGAGGACGATAGACCCACTCACGATCTACTAAAAGGAAAGTAGCATTCATTGTATAGGTTCGAACCCTATTCGTGAGCTGACTTTGATTGATCAGAGTCATCATAGCGCATTAATGTGCTCTTTTCCTCGGATTCATTGGAACACCTTCTTTTTCAGAGCCTCAAGGTCGTGTTTAAATAATTTCAAGGCAGCTCGACGACGACAGGGCTCTATTTGTAGAAAAGTGGTAGCTGTCTGTATGGACACTTTCCTGTCTTGAATACGTCTTGTGGTTCCACCAGGCCGCAGTCGATTACTATAGACCAATAAGCGACTTTCTGGATCAACATAAACATAAAGGGAGATCTAAAGAAAGAATGAAGAGAGAACAGGACTGAGCGCCTAGCGCGAAAGCCCTTGCGCCTTAGCACAGCCCCTTTCTTTTTCTTTCTGGCCAAGCGAAACTTCTTTCCCCTTGAATGAACGAACAATAAGTGGCAGACCGGACAAAAGGAAAGTACAAGAATTGATATCATACATATCTCCGGTGTCCCTCTTGGAGCCACGTCTAACAACATTGGATTCGCACGAATATCCCAGCGTAGGCCTTTCATCCTACAAATTCGACCCCCCCCCCCCCAGCCTCTTCTGAGTATCAATCCTAGTGGTCGTCCTCTCCCAGATCGAAATCCAGAAAGAGTTCCGAAACGAGCAGGCATATGATAAAAGTTGGCCTCTGTCTCTGTCCATCAACCTACTTAGCTAATTTTTAGCATATTTGATTAAAGAGCTCTTAAGCGAGTTTGAACTATAATATAAGGGAAAGCAGAATCTGATAAGAGTCGGGTTCTCTTCCATCCCCGATGTCAATTGATTAGGTTCCACTACTGGGATTCCTCCCCACTCCTAGCTTAGCTCCCGAAGTAGATAAAGGAAAGAAAAAGCATTTCCTACTACTTCAAAGTCATAAGCTGCTCCTTGTTCGGTGACTGCTGCTGCTTCGGATCTGGAATCGGGCCCCTTACTTAATTTATAGGGCTCGGACGTGAATATGGAAGTTCTAGCTCAGCAACCACTCTAGCTTCGGATGTTAGAGCTTACGATGGCCTCCTCGACATTAGACAGAAAAATGATATGCTAAATGAAAGCTAGCCTATTACGATCTCCTTCACGCTAAGGGTATCTAGACGTCTTTTATCAACAAAGATGTTGTCTCCCCGCTTTCACGAATTGGATATTCCTAGTCAAATTTTATTTTATTTTCCCGGTATTTTTGTCATCAATGACTTTTCCCTTCCTAAGTGACATCTCAATGGTCCCACTTTCATGAAACCCCCGTCATCAAGAGGAAAGGAAAGTCAGAAGGTAATCGACTGACTCAAGAGTTCTTGCTTCTAGACCTGAAAAGAGCTTATTCGATTCCGTCTGTGGCATTTGAAAACAGCTTATTCATGCCATCTCTTGCTTGCTAACAAGCCCTTCTATTCCTCAAGTCCCTATGGAAGTTCCTTGCCCTCTTCTTGGTATCTTCCTTTATGTTGTTTCATGTCCGAAAATCGTATTCATGTCCGACCTCCCTCTCTGTTGGCGAATCGACTTCAGCTCCTGTACTTCTTTCTTTAGGGCCGTCTAACAAGTCTTAAGTTCTTTCTTTGAAAATCTCTTCGTCTCCTTTTTTGATTAAGCGGAATATTCAGCTGCTCCAGTGGCATGTGCTTTTTTAAAGCACCTTTAGTCCGATTTCCAAATGAATGGTGATTGAAACTGTCCGCCCGTTCCATTGCCATTTCTGGGCTCAGGCACTCCCAGTACCGGCCTTGTAAGCATTTTTGAATGACAGCTACGATGCTACGCTCCCTCAAGTCAAGTAGTTTGATCTACTAATGCTTGGCTCATGAAACTCTATCACCAGAACCAGTCAGAAATACAGGCTAAAGCTCCGGGCTTCGCCCCATGTTTCGTTTAGCCAGTAGTTTATCGTTGTTGTGAAGGTTCTTCCTATCAAGTAAAGTAGACTGACCCGATGCAATGGAGTTATGGCTAAGGTTCAGCTTACAAGATGCCGAAGCGCGACTAATGGTTGCTATCTCGGTCGTTCAGTACCATATTTAGGTCTCACAAGGCTCTTACCCCTGTCCCCTTTCTAGCTTTTTCCCTATCAACAGTAATGCTTGCCTGCTTGTAGCCCACCTTTCAGAAGAATAAAGATAGAGACCAGCGGAGCACCTTCGCTCTTATTAATGGAACAGTGAAAGCGATAGGAGAATTTCCATAATTAAAGAACACCAGAGTGAATGCATTCTATCTAGTTTTTCTAAATGACAAGTTAATCAAACCCTAACTCTCTCGTCCCACACCCTTATAAACAGTGCCGGGGTTATTGATAAACCCTGCGCCAAGGTGGTTAAATCAGGATCCATTCAGTTAATCGGGACTTTATAGTTCCCTTCTTTTCTTCCACCAATTTTAGCTTACTTTTAGGAGTCACAAGCAGGATATCGATGAAAAAGTTTTCATCTCTCCCTACGTGCAAAAGCTTTAAAAATAGCAATTCCCGCTCATAAGAATCCTAAAAAGGTCGATGAACCTCGATCGAAAGGGGCACCTTCTGTACTGAACCTATCTAAATCGATGAAATCTTTCAAGCCAGCATGGGGCAAAAGCTATCAAAACGGGTGATTGGGGAAGGAGAGATAGGTCCATTCACGAACACTATTGGTTGGTTCACTCCTCCCGCGGGAACGACGGCAGCCTGATTATCAGCTGAACTACGTAATCAAAGGATCCACAAAGGCCTGGAATTAATAAAATTGCCCCTTGTCGTGTTGGGCATGGTCTGTTAGCTTCAAATCTAACCTGTCTTGACTCTCTAGTCTCTGTCCCGTTGCAAGGAATCCTCAAGAAGTCCTCAACTTGATGACAGCATGAGCTTCGGTGCTACTACTTATCATGATAGGAAGGTCCACTCAAAGTAAATATACAGATTTAATTTCAATGCAGCTTCAAGGGATTAGGTTAACGGAACACCTCTGCTTTCCTCTCCCTTTCCACCTTCATCAGCTTCATCAGAGCGCTTTTTTACTCCATTTCAATCTATTTTGCCCTCTCACTCTTGTGTTCCTATAAAACGAATAGAAAATTCGGATCGGATAAGGCCAACCACAACATAAGAACGAGTAAAACAAGATAAAGAATCCCCTTCATTCTATGAACTTCTTTATTGTTTATTGAATTGAATGTTTGGTGTCAGAGCTCGTGAAGGGCCCGTAAACCATCATGACACAAGGGAACGGGAAGCGCAATAGCAACCCATAAGCTTTACTAATAGGGGCATTCCATTGATAACGATAGAAAGAGCGATCCACGGGAAACAAAAGTTGATAAAAAGGGAGAGGGGCGGAAAGAAAGGTGGTAACTTCTTGACCGTAGAGAGAGGCGCGGAGGGTGACGTGTTGGCATGAGAGCTCTGTAGGGGAGAAGGGAGGCGGGGCTTTAGATGACAATGGATTGAGCTAAGAGCCCTATGCTTTGTTTCGGTTTCATCGACTTTCTTGCTTAGCTGCATAAGAGCAAGTAAACTACCCTTGCCGCGTTTGCATTGAGTAAATGGGGCACAGTTGTGGCACATGAACGGTAAGTAAAGAACTGCTTTATGGGAAGCGAGGCTCTTTGACGAGAATGCATTGAAAGACATAATCTGTTATCAGTGGACGGATGATAAACGAGGAATATTTCATCCCGGTGAGCGCTGCTTGGGAAGTAGTATGAACAGAAGGAAGTAGTTGTTCTTCCCTGTCTGTTATTGGCCGTTGATTATTGGCTGTTGGTTGTTGCTTCTTCGTTGTCCCTAAGTGGCATAAAGGCCGGGGCTTAAGCCCCATGCAAATAGGTTTAATGACCTTACTTGGTGTACACGCATTTCCGGATAGAAATCAGTAGAAATCATGATCTTTTGATTCGAAAAGTCGAAGAAGCAAGGCACTGAACGATAGTGAAATGAAGAAGTAAACCATGCAAAGCGGGGTTACGCAGTAGGGAGAGGTTCTGAACAAAGAAAGTGAAGAAAGGTTGCGAGGTCAATCAATTAAGTGGAGATGCGGACACCCGGAAGAAGAACGAACCCCTTCTTAGTTGGTTCATACCGATCAGATTGCCCCGGTTTGCTTTCACAGTGAGTTGAATGAAGTCTGCTGACTGCTGGATCGATTCGAATATCCCTACCTAGGCCCATACCTTCCTTTTGCTTGTAGTGATTGATTTAAGGTAGGATCGTGCCAATATCAATCCATTTTAGTCGATTTATTCACAACGACTTTCTTTCTTTTACTTCGCATCTTTGTCCGATCGAATGCATTCTCAGCCATGCTTCCATACTTCAATCATTATGAAAGGCGGAAATTATAAAATTATTTTTGTGGGATCGACTGCATGCATTCCTGTAGATGTTGACTCAGCTGCATGTATATAGTAGAGATCAACCAATGGTTTTAATTCTTCCCGGCCTGCTGTCGTCAACGGTCTCTAGGGTCTTCGGTCGAATTTTTCTTCTTTCCTGAGCGGGAGCAACATAGACTGATTAGCTCGATCTCCTCCTACTTCCGTTGCTAAGTACCGGCCGTTCGAACAGTTTACACTTCCTTCAGCTTTCAAGAAGAAGATTAAATTCCTCCCTTCCCTAACCCTGCTGATCTCATTCCTTATTCACATGGATTTTCCCGAGAGTACCTTCCTTTGGCTGCTCCTTGACTACCAGAAGAACTTATTCTTAACTTCGTTGCCTTGTAGTGTCGTACCCTCACCCATTAGTTCAGTAGCTATCGTGCCTTCACCCAGTTAGAAAAGAAGTTTCTTCGCTTACGAGAAATCCTTATATAAGAAGTTGTTCATTCACTGCCTATTGAGAAATAGACATAGAGACGGAAGAAAGGACAGACGGAGCGGGACTAAGCAAATGAGAAAGGTAATCTAATCGCACATATAGGGGAAAGGGAACTACAATTGAGCTTGACTCACTATACGGCTTTCCTTACCCTCGAGTACCTTTAGCTGAAGATCGAATTCCTCTGTCCAGCTCCTTCTCGAATGTCCCATTAAGAAAGTCCCGCTTGGTATTGATGAAATCAATAGTACCGTCTTCGAACCCTAGAAATGCCATAACTCTATCTCCTTCGGACCCTGAGACTGATCTAACCCTACTTCACCGGAGACTGAACTACCTGAGCCTGAGACGAAAGCCCATTGCAAACACCTATCAATAGAACCACAAGCAAACCTTCATTGACTCCTCACTCTGAACGAGATTCCGATAAATCCCCTCACTCCAGCGGAGTTTCACTCACATTCACTCCTAACTCAGTTAATAAACTAACTGCCTCACTCCAGGTGCTTCAGCGGTGAAGAAATACAAATACGGAGATCTTTCTATAGAAGAAATGAAATAAGGACGTCGTAACCGAAATCATAATCGCGCCTTAGCCCGGTTGAACTGAACTCGAGCTAGTCTGAACTCTTGAAGATAGGTCTTGCTTATAGAATTCCAGTTTCAAAGCGAGCTAGTCACTTTCAGATAGGTCCTTCCTTGCTCCAGTTTCAATAGGCTATCGATCCCCCTTCTTCTTTTGGTTCCCGCCCTCCGGACCTACCAACTTCATCTTGACTAGAGTTCATTTCCCGCGAGTACCTTCCTATCAATCTAACTTCTTATTACATAGAACCTTTCCTTCTTCTTCTTAGCTCACAGCTTCTCCTTCTATGAGAACTGAAGTGGTGAGGGCAATCTGGAAGATTTACTTCCCCGGCTGGATTCTATCCTTTTCACACCCTTCACTACATAAATACAGGAACCGAGAGAAAGAGTTCTACCTGAGCTAACACCATGACAGGGAGAAAGTTTATGCGCTTAGAACGTGGCGTGCTATTCTACATTTCATGCCTATCGTATCTATCCGGGAATCCCCTACTTCGCGAGACTAAGCAAAGATAACATATTGAAAGGATTGAACTTATCGAACGAGGCCTATTCAACTACAGGAATTTATTCTGGTTCGCTACTTAGATTATTGGATTGGACCGAAACCGGCCCATTATAAAGCTGGGGGTGAGCTACTTACTTACTTTACTTTCTTCCTTGTGGGAATGGCCGATTCACTACTCCCTCGAACTGTCTTATCACTTTCCTGGTTCACAACTAGCTCTATTTTCTCTTTCTCCTTTGGCTTTCAACACTAGAACAGTTCCTTCAAAGGAAAGAAGGAATTAACAGTCAAAGACTTCCGGCACAGGCGCACAGAACAAAGACAATAGGACTGGACCGTTCAAGCAGAATCGTAGCTTTTTCAGCTTGAGCGCATCTCCTTACTACAACCTTCCTTTTAGACTACTGGTGCGCTACTCGATAGCTTCCGTTTCGACTATTTAATCTATTTCTAGTTCGAAAAGAAGTTTTGTTACTGGGCTTAGAAGAAAGCTTAGGAAACACATTCAATTGACTGATAATACCCGAACCGTGAAAAAATGAGTTTATGCGCTTATAAGTTGGCCTTCTAGGATCAATCCTGAACGGCCAAGTCCCCTGCCAACCAAACTACGAATTCTCATTTCTTTGACCGATAGGAACCTCTTTATGTGATTCAAGAAGTGGATTAGCTTAACTAGACTAATCGACTTCAAACCTATCTTGAGAAAGCCAATCCAAGGCTTATAGGAGGGAGTTGAAAACGACAAGCAATTACCTCTTTCTTTCCCCACGCCTTCTGCCTCGATTCGGATGATGCATTCCACTTTGTTGACTTTGACTTTTCAATCCCTGACCGTTCACTTGAACACGGAAGCTTTCAAGCAGAGACAAAGCAGGCAAGAAGGAATTGACTTGCCGATTGAACAAAACGAATTATATTGGCATTACTGAAATCGCATTTTATTCGCCAGAGTCGTTCTAAAATGACTTGATTCGCTCACCGTAGAATCTATATTTAGTGATGAGGTGAGGACCGTTGCCTGTTGAGGACTTCCGACTTGGATTACCAGTTTCTCATTCACCTGCGAACAACTAGGGACAGATAGAGGTGGGATACCAGAGAGAGATCGTACTTTTCGAAGTTTATCTTTCAGCTTTCACCACTCGAACACTTCCTTCAGAAAGATTGGGATGAATTCTGATTAGGGAAGCCGGCACGCACTGGGGACAGCTAACAACGTGTAGTGACTGTACCACTCTCTTTGACTCACATCGGGCACTCCACCGTCATGATTTAAGGAAGCAGGCTAGCTAGTGCTATAGATATAGATTGAGTCCGGCAAGCTTTTAAGTAAATACAAGGTGCTCCACTTCTAGAATATTAAGTAACTAATTGGTGAAGAAGGAAGGTTAGCTTAAAAGAAGTCATTCATTGGCGAGGAAGACTGATCTCTTTTACACAAGGTCGAGAAGTCACTCAGGTATACAATATAGAAGAAATGCGGTTGATAAGCGCCCTGGAATTCCATTCTAATAGAGCGGCTCGAGGTCAAATCCATGTTCCTAAGTCAAGATGAAGCGAATACTAAAGTAAGAAAAGGAAACTGAAACTCATCCCGTTCAAGCGTATGAGAATCTATAGTTTCTAGCCTGAGACGAAAGCATTGGGACTCCTACTTGCTTGCCCGCGCTGATTGGACAGAAAGCCTTCCTTTACTACCACCGACTGAAGACCGGATTGTTACCAGAGAAAGGAATGACTATAGGCACGGAACTGGCTTTTTACCCTTTCTTTGCCCCGCTAGCTGACTTGCCTGCGCTTTTTTCTCGAACTCTAAGAGCGGATTTAAGGAATTTGCTTGATAGCATCAAGTAATGGGAGATTTATTTGGACTTTCTTAAACATCTCCATGATTTCATTGTAATGAGTGTGTCTTTCTTGGGCGCAACCAACCGTTGAGGATATGGAGGCTTGGTGTTCTCTAAGAATGCATTTTATTTTCTTGTTTCGGAGATACATATCTTTAGTTGAGGTATCCCAAATGAGCCCTAAAAGTGGCAGAAGTAGCCAGCCATTAAGTAGGTTTAGTCAGTTCACTAGGAAGAAGTAAACCACTCACCCCCAGCTTTATAATGGGCCGGTGGAAGACAGAAACGTCTATTTTCCAAGAAGCAAGCGAGGGAATTCCCTGTTGTTACAAAAGAGAGCTAAACAAGTCAATGCGCATCGTGGAACTATACTATATGTCCCTCGGCCGGATCAAGCAGCGGGGTTGCTTCAGAAGCAAGTAAAGGCTCAAGGCAAGCTCAGGTCACCAGAAAGTGGGCATCAGAAATAGGCCTTTTTTCTATTTCTAAGCACTCAATAAATGCCACTTTCAATAATAAAGGGTTATTCACATGCACCGATCAGAACCGTACTTAACTTACCAATCAGAATGCCGTGGTGGAACCGCAGGGACTGCAAGGTGAAAGCATTACTTTGATTCAACTGATCGGTCGGTCTACGCCCTTCGTGGAGCATGCAGTTCTCCCGAAAAAGACTTGTTAGAGAAGAGGGGGCTATTTCGTATCAAGGTTTGGAAGAGATATGTACTAGAAGCGACTCCTTGGCATAAGCACTAAGTGAGTTACTCCCTAATCTTCTGATCAATCCGAACCTTCTAACTCCTCCTATCTTGTAGCTGCTTTTGCCAGATCTGATTGAAGTAGGTGAATCAAAGGATATCTCAGACAGGCAAAGTCATTCTATGAGCACTTGTGCCACTTTGTGAAGAAGTCCTTATCTGCGGTTAGCGAAGTACTTATCTGGCGCTGCTGCCTATGAATTCTGTTTCAACAGCTGCTACCCGCGGTCCTGAGCCCGTTTTAGAGACCATTTCACTACACAGAAATAGAAAGACCCGGCTTCCACAACTACAACTAAGGCAGGAACAGCTAATTACATAGTGGGTTCTAAAAGAAGCTGCTTCAACCGTTCGCACTAACCTCCCGGGCAGCGTTCACTACACTCGAAGCAATACAAAGCTTATTCTTTCCTGAATCAGACAATGATGCTTGTGCTTTCGCAGGGATTGGCGCAGACTACGCAAAGACCCTATATGAACCCCTATTTGTCGCAGCACATGAGGAACCGAGCTGCAATCGTGAATGCCAGAGCATTTCACTAAACTATAAGAAATACGCAGTTATGACTTGCTTAGCCAGTAAAACGTTATCTATTCACTCAGCTCAGTTACGAGCAAAAAAGAGGAAACGGCTCCCAATAGCTTGCAGCAATACGAAGCTGTATCTTGCTTAACAAAGAAACCTATCATTCCATGCTGCGCATTTCATTCCCAGCGAGCAAGCAAGAACACAAGAAAGAAGGGCGGCCGGCAAGAGCAAAGAAAAGAAGAGCAAACCCCTCTTAGCTAACAAATATGAACCCCTTTCGAGTACCCCTGGCATAGAAATAGAAAACACAACTAAATTTGATAACAAAATGTCCATTACATAACACAATACTAAAACCCCACGGAGACACTCACTCAGAGAGTGCCAAACTAACGAGAACTGCTCCAACAAAAACGCCCCTCACCTTATTTTTCACACCGAAATTGAAGAAGCGCCCACTTACCCCTCTTTCTAGAAAGACAGAAAGAAATAAGGATGGTTGATCGACATGGACTGAAAGGAAGTGAGTCATACGCGCGGAGATGAGCTTGCGAATCTGAAACGTTGTGGAGAATGCATTTCAAAGGTAGAGCGAAGAACCGTAACTACCATAACTACTTAAGTAGGTCTACGACCACTAAAGAAATATACTAAGTAGAGAACGAAGCGAACGAACTACCTTCTTTCCCCTAGAGTTGTTTGTTTTCCGCCTT